AAATCAAAGAACTAAGATATTCTTTCTATTGAGGAGATCCGTTTTGAGTCATTATCTATATTGAATTCCTGATCAATTGCTTTTTTCTATCTTTTTCTTATTTTTCTTATACATATTTTTACATATTTTATTATACATAATATATTTATACTATAATAGATATATACCTCTTAGTATAAATATATACCTTTACTTTTATTTTATTTTAATTATTTTATCTAAATATTAAATACTTTGTTTAAGTTTAAATTTTAATAGCTATTTTTAAAATTTCTATTATTTATTAGAATATTTCCAATTTCTAAATTTCTATTTTAATAATAGAATAATATAATTTTTATTAAAATGGAATAATATAATAAAATAAATAATAATAATAAAGTTAAATAAGATTAAATAAATAAAAATCAAATGAAAAAAGAAAATAAAGAGAAGAAGGTGGATTTTTATCAATCTTTATTTCACGTGTTACATCACATAACAAATTTTCAATTTGGAATTAGGAGAGATGGCTGAGTGGACTAAAGCGGCGGATTGCTAATCCGTTGTACAAATTATTTGTACCGAGGGTTCGAATCCCTCTCTTTCCGCTTTCTCTGATCACTTGGTATTTTCGAATTTGAAAAGATTCTCATCCCTTGATTTTATCATAGTTAAATGTATGAAACAAATAAGATTATTAAGAATTAATTTATAAAAAAGCAAAAAAAAACTAGAAATTTTTTATTCCTCACGTCCAGGATTGCGTCCTGGATCATTAGATAAGAATCCAAAGATAAAAAGGGAAACAAAGAATATCACTACTGTGTAAACAAAGAGTTTGAGAGTAAGCATTACACAATCTCCAAGATCATTTTTTTTTTTTGAAAAAGGGGAATAGATTGCCTATTTTTTACCACATATACCATTTTTTTTGTTTTGACACCCCAAAAAATGAAAAATAAAACGAATTTATTTGTAATAAGATTTTGATTCATTCGTTACCCGAAATTTCTTGTCATATCAATAATTAGGTATTATGGAGTACCTAATAGTCCATACTCACCGGAAGGTCAGAACGGGGAAAAGGCTGATCCAAATTCATCGCTGCGGTTATTCATTCAATATACAAGAATTTCTATTTTTGAATCGAGGGTTCGTAATGTAAGACTTATCTGATCTTATCAATTTTTAGAATTTTTTTATCAAATACATCATCAATTTAGCAGAGTATTAAAGATTTCATCGAAAACTTACAGCGGCTTGCCAAACAAAGGCTAAGAGAAAAAAGAGTACAGGTATGACAGGCATAACATCTACGATTGGATTGAAAATGGCATAAGCTTCGGGCAATTTGGCGAAGAAAAAACTACTCGAATAAAGGACAGAATTAAGACAGATACCGATTAAACTAAAGATATTAAGCATAACAAGCATTTCGTTCTTGTGGATTAGATAATTTTGAGTTATTTTTATAAGGGAAAAATGAAAAAGGCAGATCAAGAAATCCTTCTTTTTCTTCGGTTCGGACTTTCCCAAATAAAAAATCCCTCCCCCCATTATCATTCTAAAATGAGAATATAAGGAATTCAACTTTCATACAATATCTTAATTGAATTCTATGTAATGATCAATGAATTTTTTTGATTCTATATCTACATGTCTTGAATCCTAGCAACAAAATATCCCATATGTTTTTGTGTATTTGGGTTGGGATTGACGAATAACCAATACCAATATTAGTGTTGATTAATATCGAATAGAAATCAAAATGGGGCGTGGCCAAGCGGTAAGGCAGCGGGTTTTGGTCCCGTTATTCGGAGGTTCGAATCCTTCCGTCCCAGATCGTTTTTCATGAAACGAAAGATGGGATCACACTGCATTCCACATGAAACAATAATTTGTTAAAGGGAAAAATCTTTTCTTATTAATTTTCAGAATGGTTCTAAGAATCATATCTGAGAATTCGTTTGGTTTCTCACAAACGGAATCAAGTGTCAAATGTGGGTAAAATTGAATATCTTTATTTTAATTCAATTCATATGATAGAATATGGGGTTAAATTAAATAAATTTGATCCTTGCTGACCCTTATCCGGATAAATACTTATTTATCCGTAGATAGAAATATTATATACCGGTTGAACCAATGACTATTCATGATTTTATATTGAATCAATTCCATACCGCTTTGAAATTTCAATTAGAGGAATGTTATGGTAAAACTTCGTTTGAAACGATGTGGTAGAAAGCAACGTGCGACTTGAAGGACATGGTCGGCTGTGGATTTTTACATCCGCCATCTTCTATAGTAATGAAGATGCTCTTGGCTCGACATAGTTTGTTCTGTTCTGCCCGGAACCTAATTTGTGTTGGGTTATAAGTAAATAGTACATGATGAAGCTCGAGAAGAAAGGATTGATTCATTTTTCAAGGGAAAGAATCTAGGGTTAGTGAAAATCAATAAGTTAGACCAACTCTGTAAGTATATCCTCACTATATATAAATTCTAAATCGAAAGGTTCAAATTCAGAACAAGTTTGAAAAGTCAAATTTTTCGAAATTGGTAAAACTATTTCGATGAAAAGTGTATCACAAGGGAATCAATTATTCGTATTCTATTTATATAGAAAGAAATAACAAAAAAAGGTATGTTGCTGCCATTTTGAAAGGAATAAGGATCCCCGAGGTAATGTCTAAACCCAATGATTTCACAAAGCAAGGATAAAGGATTCCGAAACAAGGAAACACTATTTTCAATTGTCTCAACAATTGGATCAGACTGAGGAATAAAAATAGATTCGAAATGAGACAAACAAAAGAGTTTAGAGACGGCTCAATAAATGTCTAAGGATTTTCTTGTCAGAATTACCCAACTTGAGTTATGAGTATGAATGAGATTTCTTCCTTTTTCTGTAAGTAAGAAGAAAAAAGTACTCAATTCAAATTATAGTAAAATTCATTATTTTATGGATCCACTTGCTATTATATACAGAAATTGGAATCATTTTTCTCGAGCCGTATGAGGAAAAAACCTCCTATACGTTTCTAGGGGGGGCATTGTTTATTTACATCTATCCCAATGAGCCATCTATCGAATCGTTGCAATTGATGTTCGATTCCGAAGAGAAGGAAGAGATCTTCGAAAAGTAGGTTTTTACGATCCGATAAAGAATCAAACTTATTTAAATGTTCCTGCTATTCTATATTTCCTTGAAAAAGGTGCTCAACCTACAGGAACTGTTTATGATATTTTAAAGAAGGCAGAATTCTTTAAAGAAAGAACTTTGAGTTAATTAAAGGAAAAAACAAAATTTTTAAATAAATAAAATAAAGTAGGGAAGGGTAACTAGTATCTATCCTTGTGTAATTATTTCTATTTACACACCATTTTCCTTTTTCTTGCTTTATTCATATTTTGGTGGGGGAATTGAATTTAACAACAAACAAGGGGTTAAGCTTGCTTATCGTACTTTTATTGATTGAATAAACCGGGGATTTTTTATTTACCTTTTCCTTAATTTTTCCCATTCCAATTTCTTATTTATGTTGTGCCAATCCAACACAAGTCTTTATTTTATTTACTTGATTTACTTTCTCAACATTGCTTTTATATTGACAATGGTGTATCGAACAAATATAATTCGATCGTCGATAAATAGGGCTGTTTATCCCCACCCCATATTGGTTTTTTTTGTTTCCTTCACTCAAATGATGGGTTTGCCTTGCTGCATTTACTCTCATACAAGATGTATTTTCTTAGGGAAAATCAAAAAAGAATTTGATAAAAAATGGGTGGTCTGTCATAATTTTTACATTTCGATTAGGAATATTTTTAATCCGATCTGCTAATTTTGGTATTTTGTGTTTCTAATTGATCAGAAAATCCTTCTTTTCGATGTGTTGCTAGTTCAATGTTTTGATAGGGTCGTGCAGTGCAATTCAATTGATTTTTATATTTCGATCATATCTACATATCCTATTTATCCGGGTTGCTAACTCAACGGTAGAGTACTCGGCTTTTAAGTGCGACTATGATCTTTTACACATTTGGATGAAGCAACGAATTCGTCCAGACTATTGGTATAGTCTATAAGACCACGACTGATCCTCAAGGGTAATGAATGGAAAAAACAGCATGTCGTAATAAAATTAATTTATTATTTTATTAGATTTTCTATTTTATTAATTTATTTAATTTGAAATGAAAGTCAAAGTTAAAGTAGAACTTTGAGTTTATCCTTACCGAATCATTACAGTTCCAAAAGATTGTTTTGATTTTTGGAAGGGGACAAAAGAAATTCACATTTACAGTTGGGTCTAGTGAATAAATGGATAGAGCTCTATGGCTCCAATTCTGGTAAAATAAAAAGCAACGAGCTTATGTTCTTAATTGGAATGATTACCCGATCTAATTAGATGTTAAAAATGAATTAGTGCCTAATGCGGGAAAGAGTGGGTTCTCCTGTGAGTGAACCATTGATTTTTTCTTTTTTTTTTTTTTCAGAATCCTAATTATTCTTTATTATGGATTGTAGACGGATGTGTAGAAGAAACAGTATATTGATAAAGAGAATTTATTCCAAAGTCAAAAGAGTGATTGGGTTGCAAAAATAAAGGATTTTTTCTCCTGTTGTAATTATAACGAACATAAACCAATTGGATAGAAAAGGAAGGTAAAAAGATCTGTTGATTGGACTCCCTCTTTCTTTTCCGGGGTATATATTTTTTTCTTACTATACTATATACATAATACAATACATAATACCCTGTTCTGACCATATTGCACTATGTATGTATCATTTGATAAACCAAGAAAAACCTCCTGCCTCTGGCTCAAGTAGAAATGTAAATGGAAGAATTACAAGGATATTTAGAAAAAGATAGATCTCGGCAACAACACTTCCTATATCCGTTTCTTTTTCAGGAGTATATTTATGCGTTTGCTCATGATCATGGTTTAAACGATTCGATTTTTTACGAACCCGTGGAAATTTTTGGTTATGACAATAAATCTAGTTC